AAATATCTAATAAATTAAACGAATCCCTAAGAATCTCTTGATTCAGTAGATTATTATGTATATATCTTAATTAAAATTTTTCTGAATTTAAAATTTTTCATTCGCGAGGAGCCGGATGAGAAGAAACTCTCATGTCCAGTTCTGCAGTAGAGATGGAATTACGTAAAATACCATCAACTATAACCCAAAAAGAACTAGATTCCGTAAACAACATAGAGGAAGACTGAAAGGAATATCTTATCGAGGAAATCGTATTTCTTTTGGAAGATATGCCCTTCAGGCACTTGAACCCGCTTGGATCACGTCTAGACAAATAGAAGCGGGGCGGCGAGCGATGACACGAAATGCACGTCGTGGCGGAAAAATATGGGTACGTATTTTTCCAGACAAACCGGTTACAGTAAGACCTGCCGAAACCCGTATGGGTTCGGGAAAAGGATCGCCCGAATATTGGGTAGCTGTTGTCAAACCGGGTCGAATACTTTATGAAATAAGTGGGGTAGCAGAAAATATCGCCCGAAGGGCTATCTCAATAGCGGCATCTAAAATGCCTATACGAACTCAATTCATTATTTCAGGTATAGGAACGTAGAACCAAATCTTTTGACAAACAATATTTCTTTTTCTTTTTAGTCCTTTGCATTGAAAGAACAGATAAAAAAATATGATTCAACCTCAGACCTATTTGACTGTAGCAGACAACAGCGGAGCTAAAAAACTGATGTGTATTCGAATCATAGGAGCTAGCAATCGTCGATATGCTCGTATTGGCGATGTTATTGTTGCTGTGATCAAAGAAGCAATACCCAATTCACCCTTAGAAAGATCAGAAGTAATAAGAGCTGTAATTGTACGTACCTGTAAAGAACTCAAACGTGCCAACGGTATGATAATAAGATATGATGACAACGCTGCAGTTATCATTGATCAAGAAGGAAATCCAAAAGGAACTAGAGTTTTTGGTGCAATTGCACGGGAATTGAGACAAAAGTTTACCAAAATAGTTTCATTAGCTCCGGAGGTATTATAAGAAAGAATAAGAAATAGGATATTTGAATGAATATAGTAGACTGTCTATCACGTATATACCTTTCATTTTTTAATTTTTTTTTTAATCCATAACAGAAAAAATTTTAATAAAAAATTCTGAAAAAACATGCCGATTATACCAAAATTTGGAGACACCGCTAATTTTAGTTCATCATGGGTAGGGACACTATTGCTGATATAATAACCTCTATACGAAATGCTGATATGAATAGAAAAGGAACTGTTCGAATAGCATCGACTAACATCACCGAAAACATTGTTAAAATACTTTTACGAGAAGGCTTTATTGAAAACGTGAGAAAACATCAAGAAAGAAACAACTCTTTTTTGGTTTTAACCCTACGACATAGAAGAAATAGGAAAGGACCATATAAGAATACTTTATATTTAAAAAGAGTCAGTCGACCTGGTCTACGAATATATTCTAACTTTCAGGGACTTCCTAGAATTTTAGGAGGAATGGGAATTGTAATTCTTTCTACCTCTCGCGGTATAATGACAGATCGGGAGGCTCGACGAGAAAGAATTGGCGGAGAAATTTTATGTTATATATGGTAATCTCTCTAATATCTGAATTAGATAGACAATTGCCTATAATTGTGACTAAAAAAGACAAAGTACAGGTTATCTAATATCTCTGCTCTCTTAGTTGATACGTTAAGGAGGTTTTGCTTGAAATGAAAGAGCAAAAAAAGATTCATGAGGATTTGATTACTGAATCATCCGGCCCCTAACAATCTATTCTGAGTTCCTTTAGATAACGATACGATGGAGTTATAGACAGATCCTACCCAGGGAGTTAAAATTGAAGTAAGCCTTTATGATTGAACCCGAGGGGATATTATAGACTTCGCGCTAAAGATTCCAATGCTTAAGTTTTTTTAACTTCAATGATCCGTTTCGTTTCAATACAATTCAAGCTGAAAAATAGCAAGAAACTTATTTTCTTCCAACAACTAGATTCAGAATTTAAAGTAAGGAATGACAAATATGAAAATAAGAGCTTCTGTTCGTAAAATTTGTGAAAAATGTCGGCTGATTCGCAGACGGGGACGAATTATAGTCATTTGTTCTAACCCAAAACATAAACAACGACAAGGATAACCATTCTACTATACTCAAAATACTAAAAAGCACTCTCTAAAAGATTTGAGTAATGTAAAAAAAAATAAAGAATTTGTTTTGACATGAAATGGATATATCCATATATCTCTGACTCATATTTCTGAAATGATAAAAGATGGCAAAACCTATACCCAAAATTGGTTCACGTAGAAATGGACGTATTAGTGCACGTAAAAGTACACGTAAAATACCAAAAGGAATTATTCATGTTCAAGCAAGTTTCAATAATACCATTGTGACTGTTACAGATGTACGAGGTCGCGTTGTTTCTTGGGCTTCCGCCGGTACGTGTGGATTCCGCGGTACAAAAAGGGGAACACCCTTTGCAGCTCAAACCGCGGCCGGAAATGCTATTCGTACAGTGGTGGAGCAGGGCATGCAACGAGCAGAAGTCATGATAAAAGGTCCTGGTCTCGGAAGAGATGCAGCATTACGAGCTATTCGTAGAAGCGGTATACTATTAAGTTTCGTACGCGATGTAACCCCCATGCCACACAATGGCTGTAGGCCTCCTAAAAAAAGACGTGTGTAAAAATAGAAGAGATTTCAAGAGAAATAAACGATTCAAAGATAATAATAATATTACTATGGTTCGAGAGAAAATAAGAGTATCTACTCGGACACTGCAGTGGAAGTGTGTTGAATCAAGAACAGATAGTAAATGTCTTTATTATGGGCGCTTTATTCTTTCTCCACTTATGAAAGGTCAAGCTGATACCATAGGCATTGCAATGCGCAGAGTTTTACTTGGCGAAATGGAAGGAACATGTATCACACGTGCAAAATCTGAGAAAATACCCCATGAATACTCTACTATCATAGGTATTCAAGAATCAGTCCATGAAATTTTAATGAATTTAAAAGAAATCATAGTGAGAAGTAATCTATATGGAATTTGTGAAGCGTCTATTTATGTTCGGGGCCCTAGATGCGTAACTGCTCAAGATATCATCTTACCACCCTATGTAGAAATTATTGATAATACACAACATATAGCTAACTTGACGGAACCAATTGATTTGTGTATTGAATTACAACTCGAGCGAAATCGCGGATATCATATAAAAACGCCAACTAACTTTCAAGACGGAAGTTATCCTATAGATGCTCTATTCATGCCTGTTCGAAACGTGAATCATAGTATTCATTCTTATGGGAATGGGAATGAAAAACAAGAAATACTTTTTCTCGAAATATGGACAAATGGCAGTTTAACTCCGAAAGAAGCACTTTATGAAGCCTCCCGGAATTTCATTGATTTATTGATTCCTTTTCTACATGCAGAAGAAGAAAACTTACATTTAGAGGACAATCAACATAAAGGGTCTTTACCACCCTTTACCTTTCATGATAGATTAACTCAACTCAGTAAAGACAAAACAAGAAAAGCATTGAAATATATTTTTATTGACCAATTAGAATTGCCACCTAGGATCTATAATTTCCTCAAAAAGTCCAATATATATACATTAGCGGACCTTTTGAATAACAGTCAAGAAGATCTTATTAAAATGGAACCTTTTGACAGAGAAGACGTAAAAAAAATATTAGATACTTTAGAAAAATATTTTGGAATTTTCTTTGATTTAACAAAAACGAAAAATAAAAGATGAAAAAAATGGATTCAATTTGACAGAATAAATAAAAAATTGGAGTGAATAGATCGATGTATCTAGGGAAAATTCACTTTGAAAGCGACGATTCCCTAGATACAAATATTGTGCTATTTCACAATTGAATCAATTTAAAAAAGACCTAAAGTTAGAGATTTATCAATAGGTAATGTTGCTCCAATACCTAACCAAAGGGCCAATACGGTACCAACCAAAAAGACGGTTGTAGCTACTGGACGACGAAATGGATTTTGAAATTTATTAACATTCTCTAAAAAAGGAACTGTTAATAATCCCGCAGGTACTGAAACCATTAAAAGAACGCCTAATAACTTATTAGGTACTGTACGAAGTATTTGAAATACAGGAAAAAAATACCATTCAGGTAATATTTCCAAAGGAGTTGCAAACGGATCCGCTGGCTCACCAATCATTGATGGTTCTAAAACCGCTAAGCCTACGGTACATGCAATAGTACCTAGAATTACTACGGGAAAAATATATAAAAGATCATTAGGCCATGCGGGCTCCCCATAATAATTATGACCCATTCCTTTTGCCAATTTAGCCCTTAATACAGGATCAGTCAAATCAGGTTTTTTTGTTAGTAGGATAGGTGAATTTTTATAGATATTCAATTCATCCCCCGAAAGAGCCGGACATGCTGATTTTTCATCATCCGGCTCGAGCCAGAATCAAAAGAACCGAACGGATCTAGAATATAGATCTTATCCATATGAAAGGTTATTCAGGAAGGATTTAGGTTCTTACAAATAAATGCTCAACACCCAAGTAGGCTTACTTGGTTGATCATGATCAAATGCTTTCTGGGTCGTCTCATACCTTGTGGTTTATTTTTATCTCCAAAATATTTGGAAATTTGTACTTTTATTCACAATTTTTATATTTAAAAGTTTAAATAAAGGGTTTACTTGTTACTAATATAGCCTAGCCCTGATTCTTCTTTAGATCCCTTGTTTCACTCCGATAGTATCATCGATCAGGTCAATGCAGAGGAAATGGCTGCATTTCAATACTATTCAAACGATTATTTTAAATTAGTAATATTATAATTATATTATATATAACATAAATAAATAATAATAAAAGATAAAAATGTTTGGATAAATAGAATCCAAAATCACACATTCGACTAGATCTTACGGAGCCCTTTCATGCATGACATGATTCAGGTTTGATCATAGAAAAAATTCTCTTCACACGAACCAGCCTATCCTTGGTATAGAACTTACTTATACGGTGGTTGGACAAAAGACACATTAATTTCAATGTAGCAGAAAGGGGCCTATATCTGCGCAGCCTAATCAATAGTTCAAGTCACACACTCCCATAATCCATTTTATTTTCGGAGAATTACCTTCAACTAGTGATATAGTGATATTATGTTAAATAACTAAATACAATATCAATATTATAGAGTTGAAAGAAAATGTCCAAATACATGGATTATTGTTTTCAATAATCCATACATGTAGCAATGAAATACTATTGTTTTAGTCTTCCCCCAAATGAACAATGAGGAGAGATTACAAATATCTAGAATATACTCTTTTTTTGATTCTATAAGGGACCAGAAATACCTTGTTTACGTATCATTAAAAAATGCATTAACATAAATACGGCAGTAAGAAGAGGCAATACAAAAGTATGTAAACTATAAAAACGAGTCAAAGTAGATTGTCCCACACTAGCACTTCCACGCAATAACTCTACCAAAGGCGATCCTACTACAGGAATAGCGTCAGGTACACCGGTTACAATTTTGACTGCCCAATAACCAATTTGGTCCCGAGGTAAGGAATAACCAGTTACACCAAAAGATGCGGTCAATACAGCCAGAACCACGCCTGTAACCCAAGTCAATTCGCGAGGTTTTTTAAAGCCACCGGTAAGATACACGCGAAATACATGCAGTATCATCATTAGAACCATCATACTTGCTGACCACCGATGAACTGATCGTATTAACCAACCAAAGTTAGCTTCCGTCATTATATATTGAACAGAAGCAAAAGCCTCGGTAACGGTTGGACGATAATAAAAAGTCATAGCAAAACCTGTAGCTACTTGTACTAAAAAACAAGTCAGCGTAATGCCTCCTAGACAATAAAAAATGTTGACATGAGGAGGAACATATTTACTAGTTATATCATCTGCAATCGCCTGAATCTCGAGACGTTCTTCAAACCAATCATATACTTTATTGAGATAGGTAAAACGCTAACAGCCCCCCTCTAAGAACCATATAGGAGAATTTTTTCTCGTACGGCTCAAGCAAACACACCCAAATAAAGTTTCTTAATCTCTGATTTTTTATTTTCGGAAGATACGCAGGAATAAAAATCGGAAAGGAAAGTTTTTCTTTTTGCGGTGATAATGCCAATATATCAAGTCGGCTCATCCATCTTTCTCTTAATTGTTACTATAGGCCTCTTGAATATTCTCTTTTCCTATTTTTTATCTTTGATTTGTTATTTTTTTTTTTTAATGCGGCTTTTTTATCAGTGATAGGAATTTATCTTGTTAAGACCCTATGAATTGATTGAAACCCTAGATTCATACTATAACCACGATGACTCACTAAAACCTAAACGCTAATTCCAAGGATTCCTTGAGTAAGAACCTTTGGAGCATCACTTATTCAATCAATCGGAAATGACTAAAAATACCCAAAATTGTATCTATTTTTTTTATAGTCATTATAGAGTTTGAAAGAATATAAATCTTTCGATTTATAACGTCTAATTCTTTTTTTGCAAAGAAAAAATTGATTGGATCCGATCGCGAGGTCTGAATATTAAATAAATATGAATCATAGTTCAAATTTTTCTTCATCCATTTTAGATATTACGTGTTCCAGATAAAAAAAATATCTGACGAAGTAGAACCATCTCTATCAGGATAAGATGACAGACTCGTTCTCTGTACTATCAATAGGATCCATTCTAACAAGTCACACACTCATATTCCAGAAATACAGAAGGAAAAAAATTCCGCGATCGAACTGCCAAAAAGAGGCGTTAGAAATAGAAAAGGTAGTCTTTAAAATTTTTTTGTATTAAAAGGGTAGAACTTCTTCGTTCTTTTGAATTCCCCTTTCTTGTCGATTTATTTAATTCATTGAAATTCCATCCAATAAAACCGAAGAATTATAAATTTCCAAAATAATACATAAGAATATTGCAAATAAAGCCATTGCAACTCCCATCAAAGGAGTAGTTCCCCACCCCGGAGCTACTTTACCATATTCCGAATTCAACGGTTTCAATAAAACCCCCACGGTAGTTGGTTTTGGACGCGATCTAGAACTACCCTCAACGGTTTGTGTAGCCATAAATCCAATTTTTTTGTTGAGATCTGTTGACTTTGTATACCATTCCATTGTAAATAAATGATTTTATCATAGATCCATTGGTGTCTTGAAATTATATATATAATAATGGAAACAGCAACCCTAGTCGCCATCTTTATATCTGGTTTACTTGTAAGTTTTACTGGGTATGCCTTATATACCGCTTTTGGGCAACCCTCTCAACAATTAAGAGATCCTTTCGAAGAACACGGGGACTAGTTGAGATAATGAGCCTTCCAATATTATTTCAATATTGGAAGACTCATTACCTCAATTGAGATAATGAAAAATCATTTCTTAGTTGGAACTTTCGGAGGTTCCCGAAAAAAGATAGCGAAAAAAATGATCCCTAGAGTCGAGACTAATAAAAATGTATAAACCAATGCTTCCATAGATTTTTTTGTGGTTTACAATTATAGCTTCCATACCTGTTTACTCGAGATTATTTTCCCGATAAGGATAAAAAGTAAAAAAAGGGCGGTGATTCAAATAAAGATTTCTTTAGTATCTTATGTCAAATAAAAAAATATATATATAAGAAAAATTGTTGTATTAGACTCCTTGTCTTCTTGTAGTTGGATCGCCAAGTTTTTGGAATGTCCCAAATTCTACCTGAGCATCCAAATCGGGGTCAATACCAGCAAAAACATCTCTGAACAAGGTTCTAGCCCCATGCCAAATGTGTCCAAAGAAGAAGAGTAGGGCAAAGGAAGCATGTCCAAAAGTAAACCAACCCCTTGGACTACTACGAAAAACACCATCAGATTTCAAAGTAGCACGGTCTAATTCAAAAATTTCACCCAATTGAGCACGTCTAGCATATTTTTTTACAGTCGCGGGATCACTATAATTGACTCCGTTGAGTTCACCACCATAGAACTCAACAGTTACACCTACTTGTTCAACGCTATACTTAGATTCCGCTCTTCTAAAAGGAACGTCAGCTCTAACAATTCCGTCCCCATCTATCAAAACGACAGGAAATGTTTCAAAAAAGGTAGGCATACGGCGTACAAAAAGTTCACGGCCATCTTTATCCCTAAAAATGGGGTGTCCCAACCATCCAACAGCTATTCCATCGCCGTTGTCCATTGAGCCCGCTCTAAATAATCCTCCTTTTGCCGGATTATTGCCGATGTAATCATAAAAAGCTAATTTATCAGGAATTTTGGACCAAGCTTCTGATAAACTTTGATTTTCCGCTAGCCCAGCACTTACTCTTCGGTATATTTCTTGCTGAAAGTATCCCTGATCCCATTGATAACGAGTGGGGCCAAATAATTCGATCGGAGTGGTTGCTGAACCATACCACATAGTTCCGGCAACAACAAAAGCTGCAAAAAAGACAGCAGCGATACTACTAGAAAGAACGGTTTCAATATTGCCCATACGTAATCCTTTGTATAGACGTTGAGGCGGACGGACACTAAGATGGAATAGACCTGCTAATATGCCTAATGTCCCTGCGGCAATATGATGAGACGCTATTCCTCCTGGAACAAAAGGATCAAAACCTTCCACGCCCCACGCTGGACTTATTGGTTGTACTTTTCCAGTTAGTCCATAAGGGTCGGATACCCAGATTCCGGGACCATACAAGCCTGTTACATGAAATGCGCCAAAACCAAAACAAGCCACGCCGGCAAGAAATAAATGAATTCCAAAAATCTTAGGCAAATCCAAAGAAGGTTTTCCCGTACGTTCATCAGAAAATATTTCTAGATCCCAGTACACCCAATGCCAAATAGCTGCTAAAAAGCACAAACCAGAAAACACAATATGTGCGCCGGCCACACCTTCGTAACTCCAAATACCCGGATCCGTTATAGTCCCCCCTGTAATACTCCAACCGCCCCATGAATTGGTTATTCCTAAACGAGTCATGAAAGGTATAACGAACATACCCTGTCTCCACATTGGATCAAGAACGGGGTCAGAGGGATCAAAAACGGCTAATTCATATAGAGCCATCGAACCGGCCCAACCGGCAACCAGAGCTGTATGCATTATATGGACAGAAATCAACCGGCCGGGATCATTCAATACAACAGTATGAACACGATACCAAGGCAAACCCATGGAAATACCCCTTAAGAAAAATGACACTATGTAACTTTATTGCATTAGAAAAGACTAAAATTAGGCTAAAGGACCCCCTATTGTTCAATAGATTATCGCGGAACAAGGGTTAATCTATGTTCTATTCTGTTGTTAATAAGGAAACTTTTTTGTTTGTAGGAGTAAAGAGAAACAAATCTATTCTATATCCGATAAGTATCAATACGCAATGGGAAGTTGATATCATCTTGTATCAGTAAATACTTTGCTACTTGGTGATTATTGAAAGGTTATTCATAAGAAATTGACTTTATTTATTCGATCTTCATTTTAAACTAAACTTTTCTAATCTATGCCTAAAATATTAGGATTGATATTATGAAGACACAAACTCTATTATTACGTTTCCACATCAAAGTGAACCATAGTACTTAATTTTTTGTTTGATTTAATGCCTATTGGTGTTCCAAAAGTTCCCTTTCGAAGTCCTGGAGAGGAAGATGCATCTTGGGTTGACGTATAGTGCGACTTGTCAGATATATTGGGTCGTATGGGATTTCCCCGTTCTCTCTCCCGATTGAGATATCCTCCCTTTCGCCCAAGAAAGATTGATTGAATCATAAAAAATTTGGAGCGTGAAAGGCAATTAGATCCTTGTTTGAGTTTTAGGGGGATTCAGATTAACATTTATAATAATTTATGGTTGGCTCGGTTGGACCAATAAAATGAAGTATCCAGGCTCCGTTTATCAAAAACCCAATTCCAATTGGGAATATATTGAAGATTATTACTTGTATTATTAGTATACATTTTTTGACTTTAACGTTTAACTAACTGTTTTGCTTTTAAATTCAAATAAAAAATAAACAATAGAAAAGAGAAATAAAAAAACACATGTGGTATTGGAAAAATTTGTCCTATATGTGCAAATCCGAAATCGGGCAGATCTTTACCCGGAGTAGAGCATAAACCTAAAAGAATTCAAAGGGCCCATTCAAGAACAAGAAAATGACATCGTGATTTTGATTGGATCGCGATGAACTGATACATCAATGAAAAGTAAGTTCAATAAGTTTAGTAAATTCTCNTTTTTTTTTTTTTTTTTTTTTTTTAGTCGAATTTTTTGTTTTAGAATATAATTCTATAATATAATTGGGGGTAAAGGCGCAAAAAGTCATATTTATTGAAAACTAGACTAGAAAAAACTCATTATAATCATTTTATTATAACATTCAAATTTTGAAAAACTCTCTAAAAAAAAATGAAAAACGAATTGAATCGACACGTTGATTTTTTTCACAATTTTTTTGAACCGTATGCATAAAAAGATGCATGTACGGTTTCGGCGGGATGCCCTTACTTATCCCAATCAACCGACTTTATCGAGAAAGATTACTTTTTTTAGGCCAAGAGATCGATAGCGAGATCTCTAATCAACTTATTGGTCTTATGGTCTATCTTAGTATCGAGGATGATACAAAAGATTTGTATTTGTTTATAAATTCTCCTGGCGGCTGGGTAATACCTGGAGTAGCCATTTATGATACTATGCAATTTGTGCGACCAGATGTACATACAATATGTATGGGGTTAGCTGCCTCAATGGGATCTTTTATCCTAGTCGGCGGAGAAATTACCAAACGTTTAGCATTCCCTCACGCTTGGCGCCAATGAGTTTTTTATTTTAGAGAAAAAAAGAATACAATACTATGCCTTCACCATAAAAAAAAATGAAGTAATAATAGCATGGCACTTTGAATTCGATATGATAAAAGTTTGTCTCTATTTTCAAAACATTAGATTATGTATCGAAAGGGTAGTATGAGATGAAGAATAGTCCCGATTTTTTTTGAGGGGGAGTTCGTTTCAGCGTCACAAACTTTTTTCATACCAAAAGACTCTAAAAACAATATTTCTGTTTGAAAGAGTACAAAAAAGTCTTTTTTCCTTATTTTTCGGATCAAAAAGAAACTTTGGGATTGCTGAATTATAGACAAAATAAATAGAAAGCAACGGAGCCATCATAGTATTTTTAAATACCTCTGAAAAGAAGGGTGGTAATTGGATCATTTACTGATCGGGATCTGATCGATCCTATTTTTTTCTTTCTTTCACGGAAAAACGTAAATTCCATTGTAAAGCCGTATGCAATGCGAAAAAAATGCACGTACGGTTATTCAATTCACCATCTAGGCGCGAGATATAATACTTTTTATTATTAAGGTATCATCAGGGTAATGATTCATCAACCTGCTAGCTCTTTTTACGAGGCCCAAACGGGAGAATTTATCTTGGAAGCGGAAGAACTATTGAAATTGCGCGAAACCCTCACAAGGGTTTATGTACAAAGAACGGGCAAACCCCTATGGGTTGTATCTGAAGATATGGAAAGGGATGTTTTTATGTCAGCAACAGAAGCCCAAGCTCATGGAATTGTTGATCTTGTAGCGGTCGAATAAAACAAATAAAAATAGTTAAACATTTTTGTTTTAATTTTATCTTGTTACTGGGTTTATCTTAAGATTCTATTAACTAGAAATAGAAATGCATTCGGTTAGGATTGATCTAAACCAGCCCATTTTGGATATAATTCAGCATGCCAACTATTAAACAACTTATTAGAAACACAAGACAGCCAATCCGACATGTCACGAAATCCCCCGCTCTTCGGGGATGTCCTCAGCGCCGAGGAACATGTACTAGGGTGTATGTGTGACTCGTTCAGATTATGAGCTGGAACAAAAGCAAACGAAAAGAAAAGAAGACATTTTTCCAGTATCAATGATTCGGACTGGTGAATAGGATAAAACGGAAAAACTCAATCAACTCGCGAAAAAAAATCTATTCATCTATTGTGTCTGAAATTTATGGTTTCTCTTAGTGTAAAAAAAAAAAATTCCCAGTAGTAGCGTTAACGCTATCCATTTAGCGGGAATCCTTTTTTAAGAGAAAAAATAATGCTCCCTTATATTTGCACGAACGGACTAGCAGGGTCAGCTATCCAGCTAACCTTCAAAATTAAATACCGTTACTGTATAGGTGGATCTAATTGTGAAAGACCTAGTACTGGATAATTCATGGGTAGAGCCAAAAAAAATTTGAACTGTACAAGTTTATCAATATACAGAAATTAAGTAAGGGGGCTCCGGTGTATAGAGAGGACCTAGCCGTTTAATAAGTAACCATAGAAACGAAGGAACCCACTATTTTTTCCATATTTACTATGTTAAATTGAATTGAAAATTGACATTTTTTGAGTTTTCTTTACTTTCCTTTGATACATTAATTTCTTAGTTTTTTGTCTTGTTTCAAGACGAAATGTCGCAAAAAAAAAAGAAATAACAAATAGTGGTCGGGAAGGTTAGAGCAGCAAAAGCCATTAGGATTTTTATTTTATATATTGGAAAAATCCGTTTTGTTATTAATAGACCAGGAGGGGAGAAAAGAATAACTCAACGAAAGAAAATAAATGAGTTATTCATTAAAGTTTCATTTATTAAATGACTAGAGTTAAACGAGGATATATAGCTCGCAGACGTAGAACAAAAATGCGTTTATTTACATCAACCTTTAGAGGGGCTCATTCAAGACTTACTCGAACCATTGCTCAACAGAAAATAAGAGCTTTAGTTTCGGCTCATAGGGATAGAGGTAAGCAAAAGAGAGATTTTCGCCGTTTATGGATCACTCGGATAAACGCAGTAATTCGCGACAAAGAATTATACTATAATTATAGTCAATTTATAAATGATTTGTACAAGAGACAGGTACTTCTTAATCGTAAAGTACTGGCACAAATAGCGATATTAAATCGGAATTGTCTTTATATGATTTCAAATGAGATCATAAATAAAGAAGATTGAAAAGAATGACCCGAAATGATTTAAATGCGATTCCCCGGAGTTTATTCTCCGGGAGTATAGAGTATAAATGAGTCTGATAAAATACGATAAATAAAAAAAAAAGGAATAAATCCAGTCAAAAGAAAATTTTTTTTCCCTGTATTTTTTATTTTTATTATCTTACATTACGATACGACAATCAAATCGAGAATCTCAGGTTTTTTTAGAACAAAGCTACAATCCATGCTACAATCCATGTTTGAGTTCAGATTCCTTTTTTGATTCAATTTCATTATTATTATCAATTAAATAAAGAAAAAGCATATTATTATTTTTATTTATTTTTGGTTCTAAAACTATAAGTTCTATTAGTCGACTCGGTTCTTTCAAATTGTTTCTCATTATTAAGAAAAGGTAACAACGATAAAATACGAGCTTGTTTTATAGCAATAGTAATTAATCGTTGTTGTTTCAAGGTTAATCTATTTACTCGCCTAGATAATATTTTTCCTTGTTCACTAATAAATCGACTAATTAAACTCATGTTTCTATAATCAATTCGATCCCCCGGTTGGATCGGGGGCAAACGCCTACGAACAGATCGCTTGGATTTAATAAAGGGTCGCTTGGATTTATCCATAGTTTGTTTCATTTCTGTCTTATACCGAAAATCCTACTTCTTAATTATATTAATTATAATTTAATTATATTAATTATAATTTTTTTAGGTCCAGCCAAAATAGGATTTGGTTTGTTTATTTCTCGTTTATTTATTTTTGTATTTATATTTATATATAATAATATTTAAATATAAAAATATAAAAAATAGTAAATATTTAAAAAATTATAAGGAAATCGTTTTGTTTTGGCTCCCTTCATTGAATTGAAAGGATGATAGCCAGACGTTCAGTTTGCTCGATTTTATTTCTTTATCTCTCCATGAATTGTATGTTTGTAACAATAGGAACAGAATTTTCGCAATTCTAACCGACTAGGTGTATTGTGCCGATTCTTTTGAGTAATATATCTGGAAACACCCCTTGATTCCTTATTAACACTCTTTCGAACACAACTATTACATTCCAAAATAACTTTGACTCGGACATCTTTTCCCTTAGCCATGAACCTCCTTTTGATTTTTGGGATTTTGGATTCAAACAATTTGTCTATTTTTATTTTCGACCCGAAGTGAAGAATAAAGGAAAAGAAAAAATAGATGCTGCGAACTCGAAATACAATTAAAAAGAATTCGTTGCAATCAATAGAGTAATAATAATAGTATATAAATTAGCAAAAAGTTTCGAACTCTATTGCTACTCTATTTAATTTAAGTATCTTGTATAATACTTTTATGCTAAACCCATCCTTTTTTTATTGCCCTAATTTTTTGTAAATAGGGCAATAAAAAAGTCGATTTAACTTCTTAACTTCATCAAAACTTGAGGTCAGACTCGAATGAAAAAGGGAGATTAGTCACAGAAAATTCATTCTTTCTGTAATCCTCATTACTCCCCTCCCATTTTAATAACTAGAATGAAAAAAAAGGGAATGTCAACGCATCTGGGAAAAAACGATTTATTTCTATTAATAGACCGGCTAAAGACCCAAACCATAGAGTACTTAGTACCGGTGCTACGGAAAGATATGTTTTTAGATCTCGCATTGAAAACCCTCCTTCGTAAGTTAGTTAATGTATAAAATAAAGGTAATACATATCTAATCTATGAGCAGATGTATATAGAGATAGTCAAGGATCACTTGGGTTTGTAAATGAAATGCATAAAAAAAATGATGAACAAAGATCTAGTAAATAAGAGATTTTAAAAGTAAAATAATAGCATACCCTTCCTACGGAACTCAGTAGTCACAAAAAGTTTTTTTGTTTTTTTTTTTACGCCAGGGTTTGTTTTCATATCTTTATATAAAATATAAAAAGAAA